TCTATATAGTTTAACCTTATAATAAAATCTAAATCTGTCTAAATACTGAAACCTTGTTAGATAAATAAAATGTAGTTTAAAATTATTTAATAGAAAAATAAACTTGTATGGTTATTAGTAAAGTTTACTTTTTTAGTTATTTAATTACTCTATATGTTGAAGTTTTAAGATAAGTTTATTATAGAAAATTTTCTGATAAGAAAATTGTTATAATTTTTTTCTTACCATGTCTTTTAAATAAATTTAAAATTACTACTTTTTAATCTATTAATTTTTGAACAGTTAATCATTACTAATGAATGTTTACTGTAAGAATCTTTCCCTCCAATATAAAAATCATCGAGCCATAATCTTAATTTTGTTTCAAAAAAATTGACACGTTTTATTTTATACTTATCAAATGAAACATTATAATCACAAAAACTTTTAGTTTGAATAGATGTGAACTTCGTCAAATTTTTAACAGCATAATACTGAAATAATGTATAACTCTGAAAATTTAAAAATTTCTTGCAGTTAAAAAAAATTTTATTATTTATTCGATTGTTATACAAAGAAACTACCTCAGCAGTATAACCAAAAGTTTTTCTTAATATTTGCCAATTCTCTTTTGATTGTGTATTAGAAACTAAAACTTTCATTGATTTTTTAAAAAAACTACCTGTTGTAAGATAAGTCCCTGTTGTTTCAAAAAAAGAATTGTTTGGAATATTTAAAAAATTAGACACGTACAAAGCACTTTGAGCTAAATTTTGAAAATTGTCAACATAACCTTCATTTTGATAAAAAATAAAACCAGGCAGACTTGTTTTATTTCTTACTAAATTTAACAGTTTTAACTCAACTAACTTTTTTAAAACAGGTGTTTCAAATGAAGTATTAAGACAGTACAATATTCCAGTATTTTCAACAGTTTTTTCTGAAATACTTTCAAAATTTGATAAATAATTTAAACCCGCTTCATTTAATTCATTACCCAGCAAAAAAGTGTTATCCCAATTATTATGATATAATTGTAATTGAAATTTTAATACATCTAATAATTTTGATAAAACTTTGATATCTTTTCGTTTGGTAATTTCTGAACTAATGAATATAATAGGTGATTTTGCATTCAACAGCTCTTGGCAAATCGCGTTATTACCTTCTACTAATGATCTAACTAAATTTAAATTAAAACTTCCATACGATGTTGGAAAAGTAAGATCTGTAGAAGACCCAAATAATATAGTTTTAAAATTACCTTTACTAAATCTTTGGCGAAGTTTTAAATTTAATGGAAAAGTTTCATAACGTGTATTTATTCCCAATAGAACACATAAATTAGAGTGATTGAGTTTAGAAAATACTGTTTTTTTAAAATTTGTTAAAAAATTTAATTCTGAATCATTATTTATTTTAGACTGATCGACTCTTTTTAATCTTATGAACGAAAATTTTTTAGCTAAAATAATTAGTAAATTTAAAACTTCTAAACTGATAGAACTAGAAAAACAAATAACAAAAAGTTTCTGTTTAGCAAAATGATAACTTAAATGATCGTGAAAATATAAAATTGAACAAATATGTTTAAATAACGTTTTCCATTTTACCGAACGTATTTCATCTGTTTTAGTTTTAATAAACGGATTTAAAATTTTTGTGGACGCAAACATACCGTCAAAAGAGAAACGGGTTTTATCAGAAATCCATGGAAATCTAGAAATAGACGGATCTGTTGTACCTACTATTTTTATTATTTTATTATTTTTCAAAAAAAGTTCTATATTAGAACCAAAGCTGTCTGAAGCATCTATGCTAAAATTAGATTTTAGTTCCCAGTTTCTACCAATAAATGGATAAGGTTTAGAAGTAAGTGCACCTACAGGACAAAGATCTATCACATTTCCAGACAACTCGCTTGCAAAAATCTTATCTATATAAGTGCCAATTTCACTCGACAATCCCCGACCAAAAACACCTAATTCTTCGACTCCTGAAATTTCTTTGGCAAATCGAACACATCGTGTACAATGAATACAACGTGTCATAACTGTTTTGACTATAGGACCTATATTCTTATCAGTGACAAATCGCTTAAAACTATAGAACCGTTTTTTTGATAAACCAAAAAAAAAAGATTGATCCTGTAAGTCACACTCACCCCCCTGGTCGCAAATAGGGCAATCTAAAGGATGATTTAATAATAAAAATTCTAATATATTTTCTCGTGCTTTTTTTATTAAAGGACTATTAGTAAAAACTTCACCATTATTCAAACAAGCTTTAGCACTTAATGCACAAGAAACAACAGGTTTTGGTGAGTTTTTTAATTCTACTAAACACATTCTACAATTTCCAGAAATAGATAATGTTTTATGATAACAATAATGTGGAACTGTTATTCCTATTGTTTCACAATATTCAATAAGCGGAAGATTAGATTTCCAACGCTCCTTATATGAATTATTTAAAAATTCTAAGTTATAATTAAACTTAGCATTATTTATATAAAAATATTTCATCTTATTTATAATATTATTAGTTATGAGTACATTGGGATTTGAACCCAAGGCCTGTGGATTAAAAGTCCAATGCTCTACCTCTGAGCTATATACTCTTTATTTTACATATAAATCTAGGTTATATAAGATTTTGGTAACTTTTAATTTTATAAAGCAAAAAGGATTAAAAAAGCCATCATTAAAGAAAATAATGCAATCGCTTCTGTTAATGCAAATCCTAAAATAGCTAATTTAAATAACTCATCTTTTAATGATGGGTTTCTTGATATACCGATAACTAATGCTCCAAAAACTGTTCCAATACCTACACCTGCACCTGCTAATCCTATTGTGGCTAATCCTGCACCTACAAATTTTGCTGCTTGTAATAACATAATAAATATCTTAAATAAAGCTGAATTCCGGTTTTGTTTACTTTTGCATAAATTGTATATAGTACTCAAATTAGCTGTTTAAAACTTTTTGAAATATAAATATGCTTTATAATTTAGTAAAAAACATCTTAAAATATATCACATTAATTATTTTTTAAGAAAAAATAACTGACTTGATAGGTAATTTTGTACCTCCTGCATTTAGAGCTACAATAGCAGTTCTTAAAGGTAAACCACATAATTCAAACATTACAGTCCCCCGTTTTACTTTGGCACCCCAATGTGTAATAGAACCTTTTCCTTTACCCATACGAACTTCAACAGGTTTTTTTGAAATAGGTGTTTTAGGAAAAATCCTAATCCACATCTTTCCTTCGCGGTTAGTTTTTCGAGAAATTACTTTTCTAGCAGCTTCTAGTTGGCGTGCTGTAATAATTCCAGGTTCTGCCGATTTCAATCCTATTACACCTTTTCTTAATTTTGCAGAACGAAATTCAAGATTAAATTTTGAGCCTTTTTGACTTTTTCTATACTTAGTTTTTTTGGGTTGTAAAAACATTAAAATTTTTATAAAGTATTTTCCGAAACCCAGACTTTAATACCTAAAGTTCCGTTTTTTGTGTACACTATTTTTTGATTATAGCTAATTTCCGCATTAATTGTTTGTAAAGGCACCTTACCTACAACCAACGACCAACTACTTGCTCTAGGCCGATTATTTAATCGGCCTTTAATTAGCACTTTAATACCTTTAATTTTTGATATTTTTGATTTTAGAATTCTTAACATTAGTTGTTTTAAAACGAATAAAAAAAGATCATGTTTTTTTAACAAACGAAGTTCATTAGTTATATACTGTGCGAGTAAATTGGCTGAATTTCTTAATCTACTAACTAACAATAAAATATTAAATAATGGTTTAAAAAAAACATATTTTGAAAATTGACGTAACTGAATTTTTAATATTTTAATATAATTTATTTGAAATTTAGTTATATTACTTTTAAAATTAATATTCTGTTTACGTAGCGTTAACACAATATCAATAGAATTTGAAGTAAAACCCCTTAAACAATCTAAAATAACGGTTGAAAAATGTAGATACCTATCGTTATTAATGTTTTTCTCCGGTAATTTTAATAAACTTTGTTGTTTTGTATTTGAGATAACAACATATGAAATAGTAATATACAGTTTATTATTTGTCCATTTTAAAAATGCTGTATGAATTAAACACCCAAAAATATTAAAGATATTTTCTAGATATTCTCGTATCTTTACATTTTTATAAACATAATCTGAATATTCTTCTTGAGTTTTTGCTTGATACTTAATAAACCACTTTTCTTTATTGGCTGCTAGCCTAAAAGCTATTGGATTTGTTTTTTGAGCCATACTATTTTTTTTTCTTTTTAAAACCAAAAGTTTTTCGTGTTGCAACAAAACATCCCATTTTATGATTTATCATATCTCTTGTCATTTTTACTTTTACATAAGACTGACCATTATGAATATAAAAAAAAGAATTGCATAATGTAGGAACTAAAGTAATATTTCTAGATAATCTTGTATTTGTTTGTTTGTTTAAATTTGATAAAAAAAGATTGCTAACATCTAATCCTTTCCACTTTGCTCTACTCATACTTGATAATTAATCTATTTTTAGAAGAACTTGTTTTTTTACCAACTGTAGGTTTTCCCCAAGGAGTAACTGGCAAACATTTTTTTGATTTTTTGCCTTCTCCACCCCCGTGAGGATGGTCAATCGGGTTCATAGCAACTCCCCGCACTTTAGGACGTTTATTTAACCACCGCGATCTGCCAGCTTTTCCTTTTGTAGTTAAAAAAAACAGTTCATTAGAAACTACTCCTATAGTAACAGTACAATTTGATGATATCAATCTTTGTTCACCAGAACTTATTTTGATTCGACCATTTTTCAATGTTTTTTCGATTAACACACTGTAAGTTCCAGCAGCTCGACTAATTGTAGACTTTTCTAATGACTTTGCTGATATATTATGAATTAAACTCCCTGTAGGCACTTGTGATATGCTTAATGCATGCCCTATTTTTGGCTGAGCTTGAGGGCCAGATTTTACTATATCTCCAATCTTTAAATTACGAGGAGCTATAATATAAAAATAGTTGTATTTATGAATATCAAAAACTGCTGCAATATAACAATTTCTATTAGGATCGTATTCAATACTGCTTATAACACCTACTGAATTATTTTTTCTATAAAAGTTGATTTTTCTATATTTTCTTTTGTGACCACCGCCTATATGTGCTGATGTTATTCTTCCTGTATTATTTCTACCTCCTGTTTTCTTAAACCCTTTAGAATGAGACTTCAATAAAGGTTGATTAAAGTCTAATTTATTCTGTATTCTAATAGTGTTTCTTAATGAAGGTGTAACTGGTTTTAAAATTTTTATTGGCATTTTATTTATTTTAAAAATGTGCGTATATCCTAAGATAAATGAATTCATTCATTTATCTTCAATTATTAATTGAAATTAATAATTTCAATAAATTCATTTCATTCATTTATCTTTATTCCCCCCACCTTCATATAAGTAGAAAAATATGACCCACTTAAAAAAAAAGTTGAAAAAAGTTGAAAAATGATGAAAAGTTGTTGAATTTTATTTTAGTACTGTATAGTACTGGTAATATAAAAAATCAGTGTATTTATAAAAAATATTCTATATTTTAATGTAGAGTTTAATTTTAAATTTATTAAAATAAATAACTAAAAATCAAAAAATTAAGATAAAAAACCTAAAATTTATAATTTTGGTTTGAAAAATCTGTTAAAAAAACGAATAAAACTAAATATAATAATAAAAAAAACTAAAAAAAAACGCAAAAAAACGCATAAAACTAAATGTGGTCGTAAAAAAAACGCAAAAAAACGCATAAAACTAAATGTGGTCGTAAAAAAAACGCAAAAAAACGCATAAAACTAAATGTGGTCGTAAAAAAAACGCAAAAAAACGCATAAAACTAAATGTGGTCGTAAAAAAAACGCAAAAAAACGCATAAAACTAAATGTGGTCGTAAAAAAAACGCAAAAAAACGCATAAAACTAAATGTGGTCGTAAACAAAACGCAAAAAAACGCATAAAACTAAATGTGGTCGTAAACAAAACGCAAAAAAACGCATAAAACTAAATGTGGTCGTAAACAAAACTAAAAAAACGAATAAAACTAAAATATAAAAAAATGTAGAAAAAAAACAAAACATATTTTGTTAAAAAATACCTTTTACATAAATGTGTCTTTCTAAAAACTAAATATAAAATTTTGTAAAAATTTTTAAATTTATTGAAGAAAGTATTTTATTATAATTGTAATAATAAATTTTGGTAGACTACAATAAAAAAAATAAATAAAACATAATATTTTTTAAAAATAGCATACTTGTATATCATGTTTATTTTTTTATATTGTTAAAAAATATTTAAAACAATTTAATAATTTAATTTGTAAAAATCTCCAATAAATCCAATAACTTTGGTTGAAGTTTAAAAATTTAACTAATTTAATTTGTTGTTTAGAATAAAAAAAGTTGTTTAAACGTAAACTTACTAAAGTATTTTCTGTATTAAACAACAACAATGAACGTTTATTGTATAATTTTAAATATTTATGTTGGTTACAAAACTTTATTAATTCTATAGGTCCTTTAGTTTTTAGTATAAAATTTTTAAAAATAGAAAATTCTAATAATGTTTTTGTTAAAGAATTTTTTAATTTAATTTTTATTATTTTATATATTTTCTGGTTTTGATCTAATATTATTTGATTTTCATTTGATATGTTCTGATTATGGTACCAAATAAAGAAACGTGTTTTGCTGATAAAATTACATATACGTGTTAATTGTATTACTTGAGATCTAACTTTCATCTTTAATTTATTTTTTGAAATATTAAGTTTAAGCTAAGTAGGGATCGAACCTACGACAAAACCGTTATGAGCGGTCTGCTCTACCACTGAGCTATAAGCTTTAATCAAATACTAATATTTTTATTTTTTTTAGTATGTTATTTTTTATACTACAGGAAAAACAGGACTTGAACCCGTAACCGTTGGATTTGGAAACCAATATTCTACCAATTGAACTATTTTCCTATCTATATCTTTAATTAATAAATTGAGGTTTTAAAATTTTTTTAATTAGGTAACCAATTGAAACTTATTAAAATTCCTACTGTTAGAATTAAATAACCTATAGATAATGGTAAAAAACATTTCCAACCAATAAACATAAGTTGATCATATCTATATCTTGGTAAAGCTGCTCGGGTTAAAATAAAAAAAGCTACTCCTAAAAGTATTTTTAAACTAAACCAAAAACTTCCTGGTAAGATATTAAATATAATAAAATTAAATGGCGGTAACCAACCACCTAAAAATAAGATTGATATAAATGAGCTCATTAGTAACATATTTGCATATTCCCCTAAAAAAAATAATGCAAAAGTCATTGCCGAATATTCTACATTATAACCAGAAACTAATTCAGCTTCAGCTTCAGGCAAATCAAATGGATGACGATTTGTTTCAGCAAGCATTGAAATTGCAAACATTATAAACATAGGCAATAAAGGAAATATAAAGAATGTATACTTTTGTGATAAAACAATAGTACTTAAATTAAACGAGCCTGTGCAAAGACATACATTTATAATAATAAACCCTATCGAAACTTCGTATGAAATCATTTGAGCAGCTGATCGTAAAGCTCCTAAAAATGGATATTTTGAATTACTAGACCAACCAGCCATAACAATACCATAGACACTTAGTGAAGATACTGCAAATAAATATAAAATACCGATATTTAAATCTACCAAAACTGTATTTGAAGAAAAAGGTATTACTGACCATCCAATTAAACTTAAAATAAAAGTTAATATAGGAGCAACTAAAAAAAGAGAAATACTAGAATTACTAGGTAGTATAGTTTCTTTCACAAAAAGTTTTAAACCATCAGCCAAAGGTTGTAATAATCCTAAAAATCCAATAACATTTGGGCCTTTTCGTCTTTGGATACTACCCATCATTTTTCGTTCAGCAATAGTAAAATATGCTACAGAAAGAAGCAAAGGTACAACAATAATTAGTATTTTTAAAATAATTGAAATATATAATACAAACATTTTGAGTTTTTAATAAAAAATTTTTCTATTATAAAATAGGTTAAAACCGGACTTGAACCAGTATTCTAAGATTTGCAATCTAATACATTAACCAATTTATGTTATTTAACCATAATATAAGGATAAGGTGGGATTTGAACCCACGGTATGATTTTAAAACATACAATAGTTTTCAAAACTATCGCCTTAAACCACTCGACCACTTATCCAAAGCAAAAGAAGGGATTCGAACCCTCATCTTTAATCTTGGCAAGATTACACTCTACCATTGAGTTACCAATGCTTACTTTTACTTAATTTAAAAACTTTAAAAATATAATTTAATTCAAACATCTTTGAATCATTCATTACAATTGTAATATTTAGACAAGGTAGATTTTTAAATAATAAAAAATGAGGTTCTAATTCTGAAATATCTATCATTTGATTTAATTTTAAAGTGACACTTCTAGATGATGTATAAGATGACTTTAAATTTATACCATTAAATTCTTGAGATTGTGGTAGTATTTCATATATAAGTTTTTTTAAAAAAGAATACATCAAGTGTTTTCTTAACGTAACCATGCAACTTGTTAAAATCCCATCTTTAATGTTTAATCTTAATTTAGGTTTTTTGAAACTAGATATAGTTGACTTTTGTGAAGTTACTAACTCTAATGCTATTAAAGATGTTATAAATGTAAACATTTGTGAATCTTGCAACTTTATATTTAAACATATTTTAGATACCTTAGGTAACTTATTTAGAGTGTTATAATAAAATTTATTTATTATATCATATTTACAGTTATTCTTAATAAAATATTCGAAATTTTTCATACTTTAGTTAATCTTTAAATGAAACCTACTGCAATACTGATGAATTTCATAAATTTTCCTTTACGTAGTTTTTTTGAAATTGGTTTTAATATTCTTGTTGCTATAGGTTTACCTTGTTTATTTATTAAACAAGCTATATTTTGATTATAACAGAAATAAGAACCATCTTTTCTATGAGTTTTTCTTATTGTTTGTAATATAAGTGCTTTAAAAACTTCTCCTTTCTTTACTTTTGAAGTACGTTTTGATTTATTTCTTAATTTTGTTACCGAAACTACTACTAAATCTCCTAAAATAGCATGTTTTCTTTTAAATCCACCTAACACTTTAATACATTTTATTTCTTTAGCTCCTGAATTATCTGTTACTTTTAACTTTGTTTGTTGTTGAATCATAATTTTTTTAAATTCCTAAAACCATCGAAAATTTGCATATTTCTTAACACTAAAAGCTTGTTTATGTACTTGTTTATACAAACTCTCATCTAAGTTTTTAATTTTGCATAATTTAATAATCAATTTTGGGTAAATTTTTTTAAAACCCTCTTTAGAACTAACTTTTATTAAATTTTTTTGCTTTTGTATCGATAAAAATACTCTTTTATTAGGTGCTACTACAAAAGGTATTTCTTTCGATGCATTATTGCTACGTTTTATTTTAATTATGGATAAAATAGGCTTTGTTTGCAATACAGATTGTTTTATAAACATTACATGATTTTTATAGTAAGTTTTTTGTAAAAATTTTATACTTTTCAAAAAAAAGTTTTCAAGTTTTGTTTTTTTACCGTTTAAAAAAAAATTATTTATTAAATTTTGTTTTATACCTTTTAATATTAAAAATTTCATTTTTTATTTTCTTTTAGTCCCATATTTCGATCTAGATGTTTTTCTATTGACTAATCCTTGAAAATCATATCTACCTCGTACTATCTTATATTTTATTCCTGGTAAATCTTTTACTCTACCCCCTCTAAGTATAACAGTTGAATATTCTTGTAGTGTGTGGCCTTCTCCACTAATATATGCATTAACAATCTTGTTATTTGTTAACCTAACTTTAGCCAATTTCCTAAGAGCAGAATTTGGTTTTTTAGGGGTTTGCAAAAAAATCTTAGTACATATTCCTTTTTTTTGTGGACAACGTTCTAAAGCAGGAGTTTTTTTGCGTGAAGTCTTTTTAATTCTAGGTTTTTTACATAATTGATTAATTGTTGTCATTTTTTAAATTTACCAGTATTTTTTATTATTAATAATTATATACCAAAAAAGGGACTTGAACCCTTACTCTTATTTTAAGAACTAGAACCTAAACCTAGCATGTCTACCAAATTCCATCATTTTGGCGTTTTTACTCATTATCGGATTTGAACCGATACTCTTTAATAAGAATCAGATTTTAAGTCTGACGTGTCTACCAAATTCCACCAAACGAGCCATAACTTAAAGTATGTTACCGTAAATAAATATTTTTAAGATTAAGTATATCAATACCTCGATTTGTAGTTGCATACTTAGAAACATTTACGTCTTTTATATCTCTGCTTAAATATATCTGTAATGTCTTAAAATTAACTTCAATATACTTAGGTACTAAAGGCCAACTGTACAATTTTTCAACATTTCGCTTAATAAATGAATGACGTTTTGGAATTACTTCAACAATATCTCCCGGTTTTAGCTTAAATAAAACATTTGTTATAATTTGCTTATTTATAAGTACTTGGCTGTGTTTAATTAATTGAGCCGCATGCCGAGGGCTTTTTACAAAAAATGCTCTAAATAAAATCATATCTAATCTTGAATTTAATAAGTTAAAAAACTGTACTTGTGTTTTAAAAAAATTATTTTTAGAATTCTTAAGATTTGAATCTCGTTTTATTAAAGTCTTAAAATATTTCATAGGGAGAGTTTTTAAAAATAATTGGAAATACAATTTCTGTAACAAAGTTTCTTTGAATCTATTTTTATAGTTATTTGTATAAGTAGGTATAATATATTTATTATATTCGGAAGTTAATCGGTATGAAATTTGATTATTTAATATTCTATTTATTGTTTCAAAAAAGTTAACCCATTTTTTTCGTTTGAAACTATACATTTTGTCCTGAATTAAGTTAATTTCTTTTAATTTTATATATTTTTTGTATATTGATTTATATCTTCGATTTTTAATAGAAAACATTTATATGTTAAAAATAGCTTTTTATAATTGACTTTATATGAGACTCTTCAGGTAGGAGTCGAACCTACGTCCTTATGGTTAACAGCCATCTGCTCTACCTCTGAGCTACTAAAGAAAATAATATTAAATTTAAATTATAAATTTATTTTTTGTAAATTTTTATTGACAAGTTTATCTTATCTAATTCCTTAAAATTTAAATAGTAGTGTTAGATAAAGTCAATAACCAACTTGAATTCGAAAAGGGTTCAGGTTTGTATAATACAACAATACGTTTTTATAAGCTTGAGTAGACTCGAACTACCGACAATACGCTTATCAGGCGTATACTCTAACCAACTGAGTTACAAGCTTTTTAAAATATTAGCAGATGCATATTTTTTATAATAAAATTTGATAAATAATTATATTTTTATTATAATTATTTTAAAACAATTTAAACTAGTTTTTTTGAAGAAAGTAGGATTTGAACCTACGATGGGGAAACCCAACAGATTTACAATCTGCCACTTTAAACCACTCAGTCATTTCTTCTGTAAAATAGTTTTTAATTCGTATTACCACAAATATTTTTATATAATAAATTTTTTGTGTGGTGTTTTTATAAAAACTTAATTTAAAATTTAAAATTAGTTTTTAAAATTTGCTTTTTTAAATATATTTTACAACCATAAGTATACTTTTTTAATACTTTTAGAGAATTTAGTACACAACTAAAAGGTATTTTTTTTATTTTTTTTTAGAATTCTCTTTAATACATTACAAATAAAATTGTTCCATAACATACTATCATTTAAATACAATTGAGACCTGTTTATAATTGATGAAAAACTTTTTCTATTCATTAAAAATATATACGGTATTTTTTGTTTATTTAACTCAGTAACCATTTGAGAATTTGGAGTATTACTTAATATGACTAAGTTTATAAACATAGCAAAATTATATTTGTCTAATTTTTTAACCTTTTTTTGAAGTTCAGGGAGCATTATTAAATTTTTATATATATTTGGTCTAACTAAAAAATTGTCTGGTAAAAAGAAGTGTTTAGTTATTATATTAAGTTTTAGTTTTTTTGCCAATTTCGTAATATAATTCCCTATAAATAAAATAGATGCATTATTACAATGATAACAATATATTATTTTCAATGCTTGCCTTAAATAAAGTTTTTGTCTATTTTCTAGAATACCTATTCGTTTTGAAGAATTAATTAAATTATACGGTTTGTAATTAAGAAATAATCTAAATAAAGGGTAATTTTGATAACTTATTTTTTTTAATTTCATAAAATTTTATATTTTTTTTCCTTCTTTAAGTTTAATATTTTCCAATTCATATAAAATACCTTTACCTTTATACGGTTCAGGAATTTTCAATTTTCTTATAAATGAGGTTATTTGTAAAAGTTTTCTATAATTTGTTCCAAACAAATAAATTTTTGAATTTGATTTAAAACAATGTACTTTAATATTGTTTGGAAGTTTTAAAAACACAGTATGACTAAAGCCAATCTTTAATTGTAAAATTATTTTATTAAAAATACTATGAATAAATACTTTAAAACCTACCCCAACAAATTTTAATTTTTTACATAATATATTTGATACTTCTAAAACAGATTGTTTAATAATAGAACAAATTAATCCTAAATAAGATTTAGTTTTTTTTTTTACGTTTTTTGATGGCAAATAAAAGTTATAAGGAGTTATTTTAATATAATTTGATGAAATAGAAAAATTTAATTTATTTGTTAAAATAATAGTTTTCTTTCTTACTAATCCTTTTAAATATAATAATTTTGTATCTTCAGAATACATTACCTTAACAGTTTTTGGTATTTTTACAATACAATGCTTTATTGACATGCTATACTATTAATGCGAGTAACTCTCCGCCTATTTTTAATTTTTTACAATGACTTAATGTTAACAAACCTTTTGTAGTAGATACAATAATGAGACCTACATTTGGTCTAATTTTCCAAAGTTGATTTACTGAGAAATAACAACGTTGCCCTGGTTTTGAAATTGGTGCTATTTTACTAATAACAGGATTGTTATTTTTATAATTTAAAAAAATTATAAATTTATTTTTATTATTTTTTACTGTTTTGTAACCAATAATCAAACTTTCATCCCATAAAACATTTAAAAATTCAATAGATAATTTTTTATGTTGTGTCTGAATTATAAAAGAACGTTTGGCTAATTGACCGTTTTTTATACTTGCAAATAAATTCCATAAGTAATTTTTCATAATATAAATATTTATTTTATAGTTTTTATTATTGTTTAGAGACAGATTTGAACTGCCGACCCAAGGATTTTCAGTCCTTTGCTCTACCGCTGAGCTATCTAAACATTATAAAATATTAAATTAATTTTTTTAATTTAAATCTAGATTCTCCAAAAATATCAAATAAACGTATATAAATTTTTTTAATTAATTTAGTTTTTATAATATTTGTATTAAAACTTATAGGCTTGTTATCAGGATTTAACAAGTTATGTTCTTTAATTTTAAGTAATTTATTATCTACTATAACCTGTAAAACTATAAATAAATCAGGAAAAAGAGTTCGTTGAATTTTTTTTAATATTAATAATATCTTTAATCTAGATTTCAAAAATAAGTTTATCTGGTTACTAATTTGATGCTTTTTAAATTGCTCCTGTGATGTTTTATTTACATGGGGTGAGGTTAGTATTGAATATACAGTAACTTTAGAAGGACGAGAATAGTTATTTTGTATAATTCTTAATTTAAATTTGTTATTTAACTTATTTATAAATTTAAAAAAGTTTTTAATGCTAGTTTTATTTAATGACTTTATCTTTACTACTAAAAACATAACTTTTGTTATTTTAAAAAACGGTTATTTGTGAGATTATTTTTTAATATATCTTAGTGTAAATTAATACCATCATTTAAATAAATACATGTTAAAATGGTAAATACATATGCTTGTATAATTGCTACTCCAAGCTCTAAGCCAACTAATAATATTAAAACTAATAAAGGAACTATATGAACTGTTGCTAAAGTATTTTCTAATAACAACATACTCCAAGAAAATCCTACAATAACTTTTAATAGTGTATGTCCTGCCATTAAGTTTGCAAATAATCGAACACCTAAACTTATAGGTTTAAAAATATAAGAAACAAATTCAATAGGAACTAAAAGTAACGCTAATCCAAAAGCAGTATTTGCTGGTATAAAAAGTGATAGCATTTCAAATTTATGCTTTTTAATACAAATAATGTTTATACCAATAAAAATAGAAAATGATAATGTAAAAGTTACTACTAGATGACTTGTTACTGTAAAACTATAAGGAATAAGGCCAATTAAATTACTAAATAAAATAAAAGTGAATATAACAGCCACAAATGGAAAATATTTTTCACCTTCTGCATTAATATTATCATAAAGTAGTTGACTAACTGTCTCAAAAATAGATTCTATTAATATTTGCCAGTTATTTGGTATAATATAAAAAGCTGCATCTTTAGTTGTACTAATACTTGAAATAATAAATACATATATAAATATAACAAGACTATTAATTAATACTAAATTAGTAATCGAAAAATCTAAACAAAACAGTTTTACTGGAAATATTGAAATAATTTGAAATTGTTCTAATGGAGTCAATATCATAAAAAATTAAGTTTTAATCTTAAAATGAACTAAATAGTTTTCAATTAAACCAATTAATGGAATTAAAAACGCAAAAAATAGAAAATAAAACACCGTTGCAACTTGGCCTACAACCACAAAAATATCTTTAACAGGTTTTTGACCAATCCAACCTAAAATTAAAAAATCTGCAACAAGTAACCAATAAAAAATTTTAAATATAGGTCTAAATGTTGTACTTCTTATTTCAGAAGTGTTTGTGAATGGAATAATTAATAATATAAGCAATGCACCCCCCATAGCAACTACACCACCTAATTTATCTGGAATTGATCGTAAAATTGCATAAAAAGGTAAAAAATACCACTCAGGAACAATATGAGCAGGAGTTTGCATAGGGTCTGCAGGTATATAATTATCAGGATGACCTAAAACATTGGGAAAATAAAAAACAAATATACTAAAAAAACCTATAAAACATAAAATAGCATATAAATCTTTTGTAAAATAATATGGGTAAAACGCGATTTTATCAGTTTCACTTGCTACTCCTAATGGATTATTTGATCCATCTTTATGTAGAAGTGCTAAGTGAATAAGAGTTAGCCCAGCTATAGCAAACGGCAAAAGAAAATGTAAGCTAAAAAATCGGTTTAGCGTTGCGTTATTTACTGTAAACCCACCCCATAGCCAATCAACAATAGATTGTCCTACTACAGGTACTGCTGTAACTAAACTTGTAATAACTGTTGCACCCCAAAAACTCATTTGTCCCCAAGGAAGTACATAACCCATAAAAGCTGTGCCCATCATTAATATAAAAATTATAACACCAGAGCACCACAATTGTTGTCGTGGTTGAATATACGAACCATAATATAGCCCCCGAAAAATATGGCAATAAACAACAATAAAAAACATTGAAGCACCATTTGCATGAATATAACGAATTAACCATCCATTATTTACATCTCTCATTATGTGTTCTACGCTACTAAAAGCTAGATCAATATGTGGAGTATAGTGCATTGCTAAAAAAACCCCAGATAAAATTTGAATAACTAAACAAACTCCTGCTGAAGAACCAAAACTCCAGGCATATGATAAATTTAACGGAGTTGGGTAATGTATCAAATGATTATCTAATACAGCTAACAAATAGCTCTTGTTCCATCGTAATGTCTTATTAATAAAAAAAGCTGAGTAACTTAAAGATTTTGTATTTGTTATAGATTGTGTAACAGATAGTGATTTAAAAATAGAAAATTTTGTTTCTGAAAAATATTTCATATTTTGATTAGGGATTTAAACCTCATTAAATAAATATTCTTTTTTAAATATTCACATTCTTAACGGGATTCGAACCCGTATTATTACCGTGAAAGGGTAATGTCCTAACCATTAGACGATAAGAACTTTTATTATTCAATTAAACGTTTTTGAATTAACTCCAATCAAGTGCGCCAATAAACCAAATATAAATAAATCCAACACCTAATTCAATTAAAAAATCTATCATAGACCAAAAACCTAATATATTCAAATTAGACAATGAAACAGTCCATGGAAATAAAAACATTGTTTCAACATCAAAAACAATAAATAAAATAGCAACTAAATAAAATTTAACATCAAAAACATTTCTTGCATCTTCATAAGGCTCAAACCCACATTCATAAGTAGATAACTTTTCTACTTCAGGGTTTTGAATTGATAAAAGATACGAAAGTCCTACAATTATTAACGATAGTATAATAGCAATAAATACAAAAATTAATATTATGAAATACTCTGATTGCAACAAATAAGTTGATTCATTAAACCAAAAAAACATATTTTCAAACAATTTCAAAAATTTAATTAAAATAATGCTTTTAGAATATTAAAACTTTAAAAAAACATAATTTCAATTAAAAAATTTATGCTCATGTGAATAGATTGTAAAATAATTTCAGGATAGATGCCTAAAAATATAGTTCCAATAATAAGAGGGAGAAACGTAAAAAATTCTCTTTTGTTTATATCTGAATAATATTTTAAATATTGGGTCTTTAAATTTCCATACGTAATTCTGTTAAATAACCATAGAGCATAGCAGCCACCTAAAATCATTCCAAGAGCCCCCATAAACGTCACACTGGAATTAACTTTAAATGATCCTGTCAATATCATAAATTCTCCTACAAAACTACTTGTACCTGGAAGACCAATATTAGCCATCGTAAATATTAAAAATATAGTAGCATATAACGGCATTATATGAACAATACCACTATAATATTTTATCATACGAGTATGATGACGTTCGTACACAACTCCAATAATTATAAATAACGCACTGGCTACAAATCCATGACTTATACTTTGTAAAATAGCTCCTTCTAAACCTATGATAGAAAAACTAAAAATTCCAATCATAACTAAATTCATATGAGCTACAGATGTATAAGCAATTATTCTTTTAAAGTCAGTTTGTCGTATTGCTGTAAATGAAGTATATACAACACCAACTGCTGCTATAGTATATACTATAGGAGCAAAATAAAAAGACGCTATTGGAAACAATGGTAAAGAAAATCTAATAAAACCGTACGTTCCTAATTTAAGTAAAACTCCTGCTAAAATAACAGATCCTGCTGTTGGGGCTTCAACGTGCGCTTCCGGCAACCATAAATGAACAGGAACCATAGGTATTTTCGCAGCAAACGATGCAAATAACGCTAACCATAACATTTTTTGTTCAATATTTGAAAAAGAAACTGATAATAAGATCTCGTAATCAGTAGTTCCTACTTGATAGTAAATATATAAAATAGCTAATAACATTAATACAGATCCTAACAAGGTATACAAAAAAAAAAAATAAGCAGCACGAATTTTACGTTCTCTAGAACCCCAAATACCTATAATTAAAAACATTGGAACTAAAACACTCTCAAAAAATATATAAAAAAGTAGAAGATCTAAAATACAAAAAACACCTATTAAAAAAAACTCTAATAATATAAATGAAAGTAAAAATTCTTTTAATGAGCTTGAGATACTTGTCCAACTAATTAATAAACATAATGGTATTAATAATGTGGTTAATATTATAAAAAACAAAGATATACCATCGATCCCTAAAGTAAAATTTAAATTTAATAACGGTATCCATAATATTTTGATAACAAATTGAAAAATACCTATAGAGTTATCAAATAAGAACCACAATAATAAAGAAATACTGTAAATACAGCACGTAAGTTTTAATGTAGTAGTCTTTAGTTTTTTATGGAAGTTTGAAGGAATTGTACATAAATAAAAAAAACCTAAAATTGGTAACAATAGTAAAAAAACTAAAATATAATTAGTAACATACATAACTTTTTATAAAAAAATAAAATTTTTGAAATAGGAAATACTTTATTAAAATATGTTTATAATTTTTATTAATTAGTAGAATATTATAAATAATATTAATGAATTCCGCCCCACCAATAAACTGTTATAAATAAAAATAACCAAACAACGTCAACGAAATGCCAGTACCAAGCAGCCGATTCAAATCCAAAATGATGAGTATTTGTAAAATGATTAAAAATAAGACGTATTAATGAAACCATTAAAGTACAAGTTCCTACAAATACATGAAAACCATGAAAACCAGTTGCCATATAAAAACATGATCCAAATACACTATCCGTAATAGTAAAAGGCGCTTCTACATATTCAAGGCCCTGTAAAAAGGTAAAAATTGCCGCTAAAATAATTGTAAGAATTAATGAAATTAGCGCGTGTTTTTTTGCTCTAACGATTAATGCATGATGCGCCCAAGTAACTGTAGCCCCAGAACTTAATAATATAACAGTATTTGTTAATGGTATACCAAAAGTTTCGATAGTAACAATTGATTCAGGTGGCCAAATACCTCCAATATTAAATGTTGGAGAAAGACTTGAATGGAAAAATGCCCAAAAAAAAGCAAAAAAAAACATAATTTCTGAAACTATAAATAAAACCATTCCTAGTCGCAAACCTCTTTGTACTGAAAATGTATGCTGATCTTCATAAGTAGCTTCTCTAACTATATCACGCCACCAAGTAAACATTACATAAAGCAATAGAATAAAGCCTGTAACTAAAAGTTGACCTCCTCCTAAAAAATTTTGCATGTAAAGTACTCCTCCTGAAGTCATAAAAAATGCTGCTAATGCTGCTACTAATGGCCAAGGGCTAGGATCAACTAAATGCCATGTATGTTGAGTCTTAATATACTTATACTGTATATTAAATATATTTACAAAAAAGTTAGACTTTTTATCTTTTACCGTAATTTCACTATGATTATCATTTTGAGTTTTAAAACTTAATAAATTTTTTAATACTAAATTAATCATTACTTTTTAATTTTTAAAATTTAACTTAAGATAACAGTATTAAACCAAATTTATGTGTTATTAAAAATAACAAATTAGGATTCAAAAATAAAAATATTAAAAAATAAAATACTAAAACAATAAATACTGTCAACTCTGATTTAAGTGGATGGTATAACTGTCCTGATTTTCCTTTTTCAAAATATATTAGTTTTATAAGTCTAATATAGTAAAATGCAGATATTACACTAATAATAATTGCAATAAACGCTGCATAATAAATAAAAGCTTCAATAGAAACTAAAAAAACACTTAATTTTACTAAAAAACCTATCATAGGTGGTATACCTGCAATAGAAAATATTATAACCATAAAAAAAAATGCAATTGTTTTATTAGACTTTCCTAACAACATAAAATCTGTAATATCTGTGTTTTGTTTTTGTGTATAATGCCTTTGTAGTCTCATAGATACAATAATACCCCATAATCCTAGACCTGAATACATGTAAATTATCAAATAACAAAATACTAATTGAAGCCCTTCAAATGTTCCTGTACTAAAAGATAGCAAGGCATAACCCATATGACTAATAGAACTATAAGCTAATAGATTTTTTAGTTTACGTTGTTCTAAACCTGCAATAGAACCTATAAGAATACTAATAACGGCTATAAATACAATAAAATGCCTTAAATCTTCTAAAAAGCTAAAAAACGCAGAATATACAATTCGAATTAATAATATAAACAAACCAAGTTTGGGCATAATCGCAAAAAATACTGTTGAACTTGTTAACGAACCTTCATAAACATCAGGCGCCCATAAATGAAATGGAGCAAGAGCAAGTTTAAAAAAAATGCTAATTATTAAAAATAAAATAGCAAATTTTAATAAACTTGTTTCAAATGAACTATAAAGCGAAGAAGTTAAAGATATATAATTATTCGATAGTAAATAAAACAATAAATCTTGCGTTAAAACAGGATTGAAATAATTATAATTTTCATTTACCTCTAACACTTGCTCATAAATAACTTGAGTTGTTTCAACATTTACAGTTTTTAAGAATTCAAATGGAAGTTGCGTAGAAAGTGAATTATTAGAAAATAACAAAGCACTATTTTCTGGCAAAATCCAAAAAAATAAATCGTTTAAATCCAAAAAATTTAAAGTACCTGTACAACCATAAATAATAGATGCACCTAGTAAAAAAATACTTGATGCAAATGCACCTAGAATAAAGTACTTTAAACCAGCATCTATAGAAAATGTAGAATCTTTTTTAAAAGCAGCTAATACATAAAAAGAAATACTTTGAAGCTCTATAGCTAAATAAGCAGTAATAATATCATTAGCAGAACATAATAAAAAAAAACCCAGCAATGAAAATAAGAAAAGTAATCCATACTCAAAAGAGTTAACTTTTTGAAGTTTAACATAATATTGACATAAACTTAAACATATAATACCACAAGTACCTATAATAATTTTAGATGAACTTGAAACATAATCATTCAAAACAGTATTATTAAATGAAGAAAGCTTTAAAATTGTAACTTTATCATTTAATAATAGTAAACAAGAAAAACTTAAAATTAACAAACATAAATGAAAAACAGAAGATTGTATAATTGGAAATACCCTACTTGTTGTCAGAAATGTTCCGTACAGAACAACATAGATAAGCGCAATTCCTAAAAATAGTTCGGCAAAAACACTAACTTCTTTTACTAAAATTGTATGAATTGTCATTTTTTAAACTTTATGATATTTTAAACTAATTTATATTTACTGTGAATTATAAATTAGTTCTTATATAAAAATACACCATTATAACTACGAGATACTTGCTTAAACGTTACCTGAGATTTTAATTTTGATTTAGTTGGAGTATTAGTCAAACTGACAGCTCCTATAACAGCCAATAATAAAATTAATCCTGCTATTAAAAATTGTAAAACATAAAATGTATACATAATTTGACCTAAAGATTCTAATTCAGTAAACATATCAATCTTGTCAAACCAATTATTATAAAAATTTATTAGCATTAAATTTTCATAAGGATTTGTTTTAAAAAAACTTGTTATAACAAAAATTAATTCTGCTAAAAAAATAACACCTAAAAAGCTGCCAATAGGAAAATATTTAAACGTGTCTTTATTTACATTTACAGATTTAATGTCTAGCATCATAACTACAAATAAAAACAAAATAGCAATAGCACCAACATAAATAATAATAAATATAAGTGCAATAAATTCACATTCTAACATACATAAAATACACGTCGCTGCAACAAAACATAAAATTAAAAATAATACAGAATATACTGAATTTTGGACTAAAATTACCATTAATGCACTTAGAAGTAAAATATTTGAAAAAAAATAGAACAGTAAATTTGTTATCATAACTTGGTATTAAAATATATTTTAAGTGAATAATGAAAGAGGGATTTGAACCCCCGACATTTGGATTATGATTCCAACGTTCTAACCGACTGAACTATTTCATTAATTCCAGCTACACGTTCCCGTACAGCTACCTTGTTACGACTTCATCCAAATTACCAATTTTTCAATGGATTTATCTTATAATAAATAAACTGCTAAAAATCTTTAAATATTTGTAACAATACTCATTATAAAATTAATTTAATCTTAAAGTAAAATTAGTTCTCTGCACGCGACGGGCGGTGTGTACAAAACCAAGATACATATTCACCGTAACATTCTGATTTACGATTACTAGTGATTCCACCTTCATATAAACGAATTGCAGTTTATAATTCGAACTACGAAAATCTTTAAAGTTAAGTTTTTAATGATTTTAATTTTTTGTAATTTTCATTGTAGCACGTGTGTAGCCCAAATCATAAGGGCCACAGGGACTTGACTTAATTCTTGTCTTCCTTCTATTTATCATAGACCGTTTTTTTAATAAAAATATATACTTTAAAAAGTAAAACAAACTTTATTAAAAATAAGAGTTACGTTCGTAAAAAGGAATGAACCAAATACTTTACAGCACGAACTGACGACAGTCGTGCAACACCTGTAAACATATTAAATATTTAAAATTTTTTAAACCATTAAATATTTTAAATATTTTATTATTATATCAAGACTTGGTAAGGTTTTGCGCGGATTATCGCATTAAACCACATGCTCCACCACTTGTTGTAGGTTCCCGTCAATTCCTTTGAGTTCCAATCTTGCGATCGTACTCCTCAGGCGGAGTGCTTATTGCGTTAGCTTAAAAATCTAAAAAATTTTATTGAAATTAACAAATAAATTTTTTAAATTACAGCACTCATAATTTACAGTATGGACTACCAGGGTCTCTAATCCTGTTTGCTCCCCATACTTTCGCTCCTCAATGTCAGTTTTTACCAAAAAGCTGCCTTCGCTATTGATTTTCTTTCATAACTTTTTGGGGCTTATCCCTAGATATGAAATACAACTTTTCTGTACAAAACTCAAAAGTAATACAGTATTAATTATGTTTTTAAGTAATTACTTTAAAATTTTATAATTAACTTATATTACAATCTACGAGCACTTTACGCCCAGTCATTACGGATAACGCTCGCCCCTCCCGTATTACCGCGGCTGCTGGCACGAGATTAGCCGGGACTTTATTCCTTTAAAAAACGTCATTATCTTATTTAATAAAAGTAACTTTACACCCAGAATTTTAAAATTTAATTTTAAATTCTTATAACAGCTGTCATCATTCATATAGTATTGCTGGATCAAACTTTCGTTCATTGTCCAATATTCCCCACTGCTGGCCGAAAAAACAGCCTGGACCTTGTCTCAGTTCCAGTGTGGTTGATCATCCTCGCAGACCAACTAAAGATCACGGGCTTGGTAAACTTTTAATACTACCAACTACCTAATCTTTTATAGAAATATCTAATAGCAAATTTTAAGTTTTACGTTTATAAACAATTTTTTTATAAAAGTAGTAATATTTTAAAATTCTTTTTATAATATTTTATTATTTATCTAATTTATTAGTTTTAGATTAATTTTAAAAATAACTATTAGGTAATTTATCTATACATTACTCACCCGTTCGCCACGAAAAAAATTTCGTACAACTTGCATGTGTTAAGCATACTATTAGCGTTCACCCTGAGCCAGGATCAAACTCAATTTTTTAAAAATTGATTATAATTACATTTTAATATCAATTTATTTGTTTTTAATTCTAAATAAAAATTAAATTGTTTATATTTATTTTATACTTTTTTTATTTACATATACATATAAAGCTTTTTATAAAAATTTTTAGTACTTGTTAGCTAAAATTTTTGCAAATCTTACACATCAAGCCTATTACGTAATATTCTATTACACTTTTTTTGAAAACAATTAAAGGATAATTTCTCGCTTAAATGCTTTCAGCGATTATTTATTATGAATGTAGCTACTCGGCGATGCCTTTGGTAAAACAACCGATACACAAGAGATTCATTTTTCCAGGTCCTCTCGTACTATGGTTTACTCCTTTTAAATTTTCTCGTCTACGGTAGATAGGGACCAAACTGTCTCACGACGTTCTAAACTCAGATCATGTACCGCCTTCCTTGGCGAACAGCCAAACCCTTGGAACCGCTTACAGCTCCAGGATGCGATAATCCAACATCGAGGTGCCAAACTATCCCGTCGATAGGGTCTCTAGAGGATAATTAGCCTGTTATCCCCGGCGTACCTTTTATCTGTTGAGCGATGACCTTTTCCACACAGAATCACCGGATCATTATAACCGACTTTCGTCTCTGCTTGATATATATATCTAACAGTCAAGCAAGTATTTGCTATTATGCATTTTTGTTGAATATTTCAACATAAACTTACCATATGTACACCTCCGTTACTTTTTAGGAGGCGACCGCCCCAGTCAAACTATCCATTATATACTATCCTAATAAGTGAGTACTAAAAAGATTTAAAAGTGGTATTTCAATTTTTGTTATAAACAGATTACTTGCGTAACAATCTACTAACAACTTTCCACCTATTCTACATATAAAAATTTTTAGTACAATATATAACTATAGTAAAGGTGCACGGGGTCTTTCCGTCTAGCCGTAGATACTCTGCATCTTCACAGAGAATTCAATTTCATTGAAGTTGCACTGGAGACAGTAGGACAGTCGTTACGCCATTCGTGCGGGACACCAATTAAATGCCAAGGAATTTCGCTACCTTCGGACCGTCAGAGTTACAGCCGCCGTTTACTGGGAGTTAAGACTTTAGCTAAAACTATTATCTTTAATCTTTCAGCACTGGGCAGGCGTCAGTCTCTATACATCTTTTTACAAATTTGCAGAAACCTGTGTTTTTATTAAACAGTCGCTGTCCCCGATTATGTGTCAGCTTTTTATAAAAGCTACTCCTTCTTCCTAAGTTACGGAGTCATTTTGCCGAGTTCCTTCAATGCAATTATTTCAAACGTCTTAATTTACTTAATTTATCTACCTGTGTCGGTTTTAGTACGGTTTAGTAAAAAACATGCTTTTTCTTGAAAATATCAAAAATTAATGTATAAAACCATAAATATAAAAAAATTTTTAATACTTTGTCACATTGTTTTTATTGTTAATTTGAATTTTAAACAACAATACCCATCAAAAAAAACTTTCGTATAATTTTAGGGACCGATTTATTTCTTTTAACCAAAACGGATTAACCTTTTTTTGGAAACCTTAGATTATAGACGACAATGTTTTTAAACACATTGTTTATTACTACTCATATCAATATATACACTTCTGATATTTACACTTTATGCTGCCATAAAGTTTTAGAATTATACAGAACGTTCTGCTACCAATTAATTAACCATCAAAGTACAGATTAATGTACTAAAAATGAAAGTTAAAAATTTTATCGTTTCGGTAAATAATTTTAGTCCCATTACATTATTCGACACAAAAAAGCTGACTCAGTGAGCTGTTACGCTTTCTTTAAAGATTGGCTGCTTCCAAGCCTATCTCCCGAGTATTTAATATTTTTAGCATCTTTTTCACTTAATTATTTTTAAGGACCTTAACGAATAATCTGGGCTGTTTCCCTTTTAACATATAATCTTCGCATTCTATGTTTGACTGCTTAATTTCTTTTAGCTTGCATTCGGAGTTTAGTTAATTTTGATAAAGTTAGTTAACTTCTCTTAATTAAAAAGTGCTCTACCTCAAACTAAAGGTAATTTAAATTAAACGCTCTACTTAAATAGATTTCGCAGAAAACCAGCTATCTCTAAGTTTGATTGGCCTTTCACCCCTAATTACAAATCGTCCCAGTATTTTGCAACATACACGGGTTCGGTCCTCCAATAAGCGTTACCGCTTTAAATTCAACCTGTTCATAACTAGATCACTTAGTTTCGGGTCTTATTTTAAAGACTTTAAAGCATTTTAAAACTTAATTTCTTTTAGCCTACATTATCTTAATTTTAAGCTTGCCTTTAAAAATAAACTCATTGACACATTATACAAAAGGTACGCTGTCACTATATTTTAAAGCTTCAACTGGTAATAGTATTATGTTTTATACTTATAATAATATAATTTTTTCGCCTTTCCCTTACGGTACTTATTCACTATCTATCATTAAAATTTTATTAGACTTTGTGGGTGGGTCCACAATATTTAAACAAACTATGACTTAGATCATTTTACTTTTTTAATTTTTTTAAAACTTTTGTTTTACAGGACTTACTAATTAACTTAATAACCTTCTACGGTATTTTTAAACAAAGTTTTATTTTAAAATTTTAAACAAGTCTTTAATGTTTTCGCTCGCCACTACTAACACTGTTCCCGGTTGGTTTAGCTTATATTAGTTACTTAGATGATTCAATTCACTAACAAGTTAATTTATTTTATTATAACCACATACGTTTTATAATAAATAAATCTATTTTTTTACAAGCCGGTTTCCCGATTCGGAAATTTATACTTAAATTTTAACGTATAAAATTTCGTATTTAATACGTCCGATTGTTGAATTTTAATGTACAGGCTGCCGCATAATACTTTTAAATAACTTTTTTAATAATTTGGGTAAATGACGGGATTTGAACCCGTGACTCTTAGAATCACAATCTAATACTCTAACCAACTGAGTTACACCTACCAATCGGTTTAAAACAATAAAGGAGATTAAATTTTTAGTATAATATAATATATAAAAAACATTGGGATGAAAGGATTCGAACCTTTGCAATACTCGTACCAAAAACGAGGGCCTTACCACTTGGCGACATCCCACATATTTAAATAATATATGTTATTTTTTATTATTAATAACTAAATATTTATATATTCTAAAATTAAAAATCTTAACCTAATTCTAATTTAGTCATAATATAATGATGGAATTGTATAGTAGGTAAACCAACTACTACTATAGGCATAAAACCGTGATTTACACCGCAAATTTCACTACACTGACCAAAAAAAACTCCGACTCTTTTTATAAATAAATTTAATTGATTTAAGCGCCCAGGGCACGCATCTACTTTTAAACCAAAAGACGGTACAGTCCAACTATGTAAAACATCTGCAGCACTTACTAAAAGCCGTAAATGTGTATTTGTAGGTAAAATTACACGTTTATTAGTTTCTAACAATCTAAAATAACCTTGTTTTGTTGCAGGCAAACCATCAAGTACCATCATGTAACAAACATACTTTAAATTTTGATCTGATTTTTGACAAGAATTAAAATCTGAAATTTCATAGCTCCAAAACCACTGGTGGCCTAAAATTTTTAACGAAAGCTCTGGTTCTGAAATTTCATCCATAGCATATAATAAAGTAAACGAAGGTGTTGAAATCAATAATAAAATTAAGGCAGGAACTGATGTCCAAATAATCTCTAATTCTTTTGAATGAACAAATGGTGTTGCGTATTCATTATTATACTCAGTATAATAAAAAATGGTATAAAACAGTAACCAAGCAACAAATATAACAATAACAGTTAATAAAAAAAACAAGTGCTTATTAAATATTAAAATACCTTCCATAGTAATACTTGCAGGATCAGATAAATATGTTTGCCAAATTGAGGGGCTATCACAATTAAAAAATAATGACATTACTTTTTTAAAATATACAATTAAAAGTCGATTAGTTAAAAATCCACTAATGGAAACAATCGGACTTGAACCGATAACTTTTTGTACGCAAAACAAACACTCTACCAAGTTGAGTTATGTTCCCTTATTATAGTAGTTTTCTGGTTTTTTATACATTTTTTTACAAATACTCTAACATAATTTACATAGTTACTTAGTTTTTAATAAATATATAGTTACTATATTTTTATTAAAAATATCTCGAAGCAATGTGATTTGAACACATGACTTTCTGTTCCCAAAACAGACACGCTACCGGACTGCGTTATGCTTCGTAATAGTTTAAATACTATATTTTTCATACTGTGCAATAAAATTTGATGTGTTTTTAATTGAATTTGTTAGTTTTTGGTTAGGCTTATTTGATAATCGCATAGAAATAGATGATTTTACCGATACTACATTTTGAGATGATTTAAGTAAGCTTTTGGAGTCTATACAAAGACTGCCGTTAAACAGTATTTCTAATGTTTTTATATTCTTTATTAACATTTTAAAAAATAATAAAAAAGTTTTTCTTACAGTTCTTATGTTTGAACTATTAAATTAATCAATAGAAAACTAAAAATATTTTTTAATCTATATATGTCAGAGGCAGGATTCGAACCTACAATCTTCAGGACATGAGCCTGATGAGTTACCAATACTCTTCTCTGACAATCCTTTTTAATTAATAACTTTTTTTTAAATTAAAAGCGTTATTTTACAAACATTTTAATTCTGTCATTAATCTTTTCTCTTTAAGTAATAATCTCTGTAAAATTAATTTAATACATAAACTCACAATTTTTTTAAATTACTTTATCACCCCAAGGAGATAAAAAATTAAATGTTCTATATTCTTGACTAAACTCTAATGCTTCATTAATTACCCGTTTTTGAGTTTCATTATATTTTGTTTCTATAAATCCACTTAAAGGAAAATCTTTTCTTAACGGGTAACCCTCAAAACCATAATCAGTCATTATACGTTTTAAATTAGGATGGTTTTTAAAAAAAATTCCATACATATCCCAAATTTCACACTCATACCAGCTGCTACTAGAATATAAACTACTACAAGAATCAACATGCATCAATTCATAAACAGATATTTTTACGCTAAGTCGTGTGTTAAATCTTATACTTAACAATTCATAAACAATTTTAAATCTATATTTTTTTGCAGGGTAATCGCCGCTAGAAATACATGTTAATATTTTAAATTGAGTAAGAATATGATATTTTAAAAAAAATAATACATTTTTTAAACAGCTATTTTTTATAATAATAGTAATATTTGTATCATAAATCTGTATTTTCTCTACAGGACATTTTTGAAAAATTCCTGCTAAATTTTTAATAACTAATTGTTGGTTCATTACAACACATATTTTAAAAAGTTAATTCCTGTGAAGAATATAAAATATAATTGTATTATAATATAATAGAATACGGTTTATATAGATATTAATACGGAAAAGACGGGGCTTGAACCCGCAATCTTCAACGTGACAAGCTGACGCGTTACCAATTACGCCACATTTCCGTTTATTTATTTAATTTTATTTTATAAAATTTACATAACTTTTTTAAAATGCTATTTATATTTTTAAACCATTTTAATTGGAAAACAATAATAACAGAACGAGTAGGATTTGAACCTACGGTATACTTATTAATGTATACAAAGACTTAGCAAATCTTCGCTTTAAACCACTCAGCCATCGTTCCTTTAAAATTTATATATTACCAAATAGCTTTTTTTATACCATAAATAGATCCGGTCCGAGCAAGCCTTAAAAAAACTAACCTTGAAATTCTAAAAAGTTTATTGAATCTTTTTCGCTGTTTAGATAAAAAACATTTATTTACCAACCTATATTTTATACCTTCTTTGGATAAAATAGCCAGTTGAGTTATGCTATTCCATCTTATAGGATAAGGAATATGTTGATTAAAAATTATACTTTTTAATGCAAATCTTTTATCTTCATTTTTAAAAACCTGTTTACATAATCTTTTTTCTTTTAGATATTTCTTTTTCATATTAATTATAAATTTTATCCAAACCTTTTTTAAATCAATTAAATGATTAATATAATCAATGTTAATTATTCAATTTTATGTGGTATAATGTAATAACAACTAAATAAATTTAAACTTTTTATATTATGGAACATATTACATTACAATAGACTTACAAATATGATTTTTAAGTTTTTATATTTTTTATTTTGTCAACTATAATCGTACTTTTTAGTCTAAAATACGCTGTTAATATCGCCAATCCAATCGCAGATTCAGTAGCTGCAATTGTTAAAATAAACATAATAAAAATTTGACCCAAAATATCATCTAAATATATTGAAAATGCTGCAAAATTTAAATTAACAGATAATAATAAAAGCTCTAATGACATAATAGTTATTAATATATTTTTTCTATTTAATACAAGACCTAATACCCCTACTAAAAATAAACTGAAATTAATACACAAAATATAATTTACGTTTGTTACTAACATTTTAATACTTAAAGCTTTTTTAAATTATTGTTTTATTTTTTATGTGTTTTATCTTTGAGTATTATTATAATATGCTCAAGTAATACCCTATCTATTTATTATATATAAAATAAATTTATAAATTTATTTGTGATTGACTATTTTTAATTAAAGTCAGGTTAGAGTTTATAAAAAGTGTTAAGACAACAACTTCATATAAAATTGTAGTAATTAGAAAAATAAACAGTTGATAACAAATATCAGGAGGTGAAAATAAAGTAGCGTTTACTATAAAAAATAAATAAATAAAACGTCTACTTTTTTTTAAAAAATTAATTTTATTATCTTTTAATGTTATATATATATATAATATAATATAAAAAATAGAACACCAAATTTCAAATTTCAGCACTTTTGCATAAAAAACAACATACTCTACTAACCGTGCTTCTAAATAAAAATTGAAATAGTTGTTAAATGAAATTTCTTGAATTTTTCTAAAAAACTCATATAATAATGGTATTATTAAATAATTAAGTGTACAAAAAGAAATAATAACAAATAATAAATTTAAACTAAAAAATAATTTTATTTTGTTTTTTTCATGCAATAATAAACCTGGCATTAAAAAACAAATAACGTGGAATAATAATAATATATAAAAAACAAAATTACAAAATAAAAATGATAAATACAAATAAACCTCAAATAATTCAGAAAAATTAGTATATATAAAATAAAACATTGTACTACCTGTAGACTTTAGAATCGGTAAAACTACTACAAATAATAAAACTTCTTTGTAAAAAAATAACGAACAGAGTAAACAAATATAAGCTATAAATAATAGTATTATCCTATTTTGTAATTCTTTTATATATAAAAATATCATTAAATATTGATTCTAATTTGTAAGTTTATAACAAATTATTTCTTTTTTTTTGTAATAGATGTTGTCAAACTTTTTAAAAATATTTGTAGTTTTTTTTTTAAAAGGGTCATGTCCCCAAACAAAATAAAGCAAAAAAAGATTAAAATAACTAATTGTCCTGCACTAATACTAGTCATTACAATAATATAATTCTTTAAAATCTCTTACGTTTTTTTTGTCGACAACCGTTATGAGCTAATAAATTATAACTTTTAACAGATGTTATAAAAAATTTTTGTTTTAAATAACGTACAGCTAAACTTTCTAAATAAATACGTTTAAAATGATAAAAATGAACAGCAACAGGAAACGCTTTAAGATATTTGTTTTTAGCTATCAGAATTCGTAATAAGTTAATAAGGGCTGACGGTTGTTTTGTTTTTTGTTTACCTTTTAAATTTGCTATACCTGAAGTTAGATTAAACAACGGTTTACCTTTCATATCATTTATGTTTATTAATATATTTGTTTTCATTAGTTTTATAACAATAACATACCGAATAGACTTTTGAATAAGTTTAGGTACAGATATTGCGTCTGATTTATTTAAAAATAAATTAATACCAGAATGGTCATTAAATTTTAACATACATTTTAGATACGTTAAAATGTTCTTAACAATAGTAAAATTTATACGATTTTTAGGCGTTACACAAAATAAATAATAAAAATACAGGTTTTTATATCTATTATAAGTATAACAAAAGTTTTTTAAATAAGGTTTCATATTAATATGAATATTATTTGTTTTTTCAATACTTAATTTTTGTGTCTTTCTTCTTAAATTTAAAACAAAAAAATTTAGTATTAAATTAACTAATTTTGTTTTTTTTACATACTTTAAATCTAATTTTTTTTGATTAAGATTTTTAATAAATTGTGCTTGTTTTAAATTTAATAATTGTAATTTTTTTTCTTTTAATATATAATATAAAAACATAATATTTTATTTTGTTAAAAAATTAACAGTTATTTAAAAATACGTTTTAGTGCATTCTTCTAGTTTTTTAAGATGTTTTAGCTGTATTGATTAAAAAACCTTGAATTATTAAAATAATTAAAATTCTATAATCCAAAATATTTCCAACCAACAACCATAATTGTCGTGCACCTAAAAAAATTGTTAAACATATCAAGATTAAAAAAGTATAATGAAATATATAACCAGATTGAAGTTTTACTAAAGCCTTAGAGTTTTTAGTTAAAATTGTTGAAAGACCCATAGGACCTATAGTTTCAAATATACCTCTATCCAGTGTTTTATAGGTTATTTTATAACCTAATATGAAAAAACTTTGATTTAAAATTTCATTATAAATTTTATCAAAGAACCATTTTTTATTTAAAAACGTATAAAATAAGTTACCCACTTTTGTTAACTTTAAACGAAACAAATACTTGTTAAAAAAAGTGTATAATATGTAAGAAGAAAATGCACCACTTAAACTAAATACTAGAGGTAATAATTTAAATTTATGAGGAATAAATTCTGCTTCTATCATATTCTGATTCTCGGGTAAAACAAACAATGCATTACCCCAAAAATCAGTACCTAACCCAATAAACATATCTTTAAAAAAATACCCCGCTAAAATACTTGGAAATGACAAACATATTAATGCAAATGAAATTTGATAAGAAGAATCCTGGGCCCGACAAATAATATGTTTGTAACCATTAGGTTGAACTATAAAGGTTAAATAAATTAATCTAATAGAATAAAAAGCAGTAAAAAAAGCTCCTAACGTACCTAAAAAGTAACTAAATTGTCCTGCGCTAGTATATTTACCATAAGCAACTTCTAAAATAACATCTTTAGAATAAAAACCTGCTAAGAAAGGAAAACCCATTAATGCTAAAGAACCAATCATCATCATAGAATAAGTTAAAGGTACTAATAGTTTTAATCCTCCCATTTTTCTCATATCTTGCTCATCACTTACTGCATGAATTACTGATCCAGCACCTAAGAAAAGTAATGCTTTAAAAAATGCATGGTTTGCTAAGTGAAAAATACCAACAGAATAATTAGATAAACCACATGCAAATATCATATAACCTAATTGACTACAAGTTGAATAAGCAATTACACGTTTTAAATCATTTTGAACTAAACCAACAGTTGCAGCAAAAAAAGCTGTAGATGCTCCTAAGATTGTTATTAGAACAAGTACATTTGGAATATACTCATACAGAGGCGAGCTTCGTCCTATTAAAAAGATACCAGCTGTAACCATTGTTGCAGCATGTATTAATGCAGATACGGGTGTCGGGCCTTCCATTGCATCAGGTAACCATGTATGTAAACCTAGTTGAGCAGATTTACCCATAGCCCCTACAAACAGTAAAATACCTACTAATGACAACAAATGAATGTCAAAATTTAAAAATGAAATTGTTTCATCTATAAAAAAGGGTGTAATAGAAAATACTGTAGCAAAATCAACCGATTGATACTTTATAAAAATAACAAAAATACCTAATGTTAATCCAAAGTCTCCAATTCTATTAACAATCATAGCCTTTATAGCCGCTTTATTAGCTTGAATTCTGGTAAACCAAAAATTAATTAATAAATACGAACATAATCCAACACCTTCCCAACCAACAAACAGTTGAACATAATTATCGGCGGTAACAAGGATTAGCATAAAAAAAGTAAATAATGATAAATAAGACATGAATCTAGGTAAATGAGGGTCATGTGACATATATTCTGTAGAATATATATGTACTAACATTGAGACAAAACTAACAATACAACACATTGTAGAAGTTAAACTATCAAACATAAATCCCCAATCAACATTCAAAGTTGCCGAATCGATCCAAGGGCTTAATTTAATATAAACGCAACAATTCATTAATGTAGTTTCAAAAAAACAACATAAAGATAAACAAAACGTTAAAACTAAACAGTTTACTGTAAGTATTGAAGATCCTTGAGAACAAAAACTTCTGCCGAACAATCCAGCATGTAAAAATCCTAATAAGGGTAAAAAAACAAGCGAAATATACATTTTATAAATATAAAATTAAGTTTTTAAATTTTTTTAAATAAACTACCGATCAACTTCTCCAAATACAATATCTTGTGTCCCAATTATTGTAACAACATCGGCAATCAAATGACCTTGAGACATAAAATCTAATGCTTGTAAATGGTTGAAACCTGGCGCTTTTATTTTACATCGATATGGTCTGTTTGTACCGTCAGAGACCATATATATACCAAATTCACCTTTAGGTGCTTCTGTTGCCATAAAAATTTCATTTGTAGGCACCAAGAAACCTTGAGTATAAATTTTAAAATGGTGTATTAATGATTCCATAGATTGTTTCAAAAGTTTTCTGTTAGGAGGGGTTATTTTATTATTACTAGTTTTAATTGATCCCGTAGGTATTTGTGCAATACATTGCTCTAATATACTTAAAGATTGTCGCATTTCAACTATTCTAATAATATAACGGTCATAGCAATCACCATTACTCCCTACAGGTATTTTGAATTTTAATTTATCATACACTTCATAAGGTTGACTTTGTCTTAAATCCCAGTTTACACCAGAACCTCTAAGCATAACACCGCTAAAACCCCAATCTTCAGCATCACTAGCTGAAACACACCCTACATCTACTAATCGTTGTTTCCATATACGATTTTCGGTTAACATTTCTTCTATTTCTATTAGTCGTAGATTAAATTGATCAATAAAAATATAAAGATCATTTAAAAATCCTTTTGGCAAGTCGTTTGAAACTCCTCCAGGTCTAAAATAAGCGGCATGCATACGAGCTCCTGACACTCGTTCATAAAATTCCATTAATTTTTCACGTTCTTCAAAAGCCCATAAGAATGGTGTCATAGCACCAACATCCATAGCATGGCAACCTACTGCTAATAAATGGTTTAATATTCTAGTAATTTCTGAAAAAATAACCCTAATATACTGTGCACGTAACGGTATTTGACAGTTTAAACTCTTTTCAACAGCTAAACATAAAGTATGTTCTTGTGCCATCATAGAAACATAATCTAAACGGTCTAAATAAGGTAATGCTTGCATATAAGTCTTGTGTTCCATTAACTTTTCAGTACCTCTATGCAATAAACCTATATGAGGGTCTGCTCTGTTTATAACTTCACCTTTAAGTTCTAATACAAGTCGTAGTACACCATGTGCAGCAGGGTGCTGTGGGCCAAAATTCAAAGTAAAATTTTTAATTTTTTTTAATAATTTATTTTTTTTTAGTGTCATTATAATTAAATATTATTTGTTAAACTTTACTTACATCTTGTAGGATTTGAACCTACGTCCAGCAGCTTAGAAGGCTGTTGCTCTATCCAGACTGAGCTAAAAATGCAATTAGTTGCTACATAATTTTTAAGTTATGTAGCAAAAATTGTACTTCTTATTTTTTATACAATAATTATAGTTTTTTTTAGATATTTTTACTTTTTATATTTTACAAATTAATACACGTTAAATAGGAGTTGAACCTATAACCTTTGGGACCGAAATCCAACGCTCTATCCAATTGAGCTATAAACGTTGTTCATGTTATTATTTTTTTAAAAAATATTTACTTAACTCTTTAACTTTACCAACCTAAATTAAAAAATATTTTTAAATTACCTTTTATCAGGTCGTAAAAAATCTTTGTTTTTTAAATTTTTTTAGAGTTTAAAAATTTTTCATACGAAGTTTCTAATAAAGTTACACTATTTTTTAAATCGTTGTCAATAGATAAAACTAATTGAGAATTATGATTTAATTTTTTAATTCTTAATTTTTTAATTTCAACAAACAACGGGATAAAAGTTTTAATACTTAAATAATAAAATAATAATAAGGTTACTAATAAACCAAATACTTGAGCACCAATAGTTAAAATATCAAATTGAGGCATATAAATAAGTTATTTCAAAATAAGTCTAACAGTTTTTCTGTAAACCTAATTACAAAAATTATAGAATTATACGTTTTTTTGCAGTTTTTGCATTAGTATGGGTTCTTTGACCTCTAATAGGTAATCCTTGTCTTCTTCTTAATCCTTTTAATAATTTAATCTGAACTTGTGTTTTAATTTTATTAGTTCTGTATTTTATTAAATCAGTGCCTACTAGAATCTCACTTTTTTCAAGTAAATTAATAAAAATATTTACTTGTTTTTTTGACAAATTTTGTACTTTTAAATTATAAGATATACCAAGTATATTACAAATAAGTAGTGATGTTTTTTTATTTATTCCATATATTTTGTTTAGAGAATACTGAAAATTTTTAGAGTTTTTAAGTTCTGTTTCAAATAAATAAATCATTAAAGTATATAAAATTATTTAGTGCTTTTACAAAAAAATAAGCAATAATGGATTCGAACCACTAACCTCCTCGTTGTAAGCGAGACATTCTAACCATTGAATTAATTGCTTATTTATTAGTTGAATTATAAAAAATTTATGCAAATGTTTGTTTTTGTACTCTTGAAGATGATAAACTTTCTGCAACAACAAAAAAAAACCATAATGAAGAAATTGCTGAGATATATGAACCCCAAGACGCTAATTTATTAAAGAAAAAAAATGCATCAGGGTAATCTGGGATACGTCTAGGCATTCCAGCTACACCTAAAAAGTGCATAGGAAAAAATGTTAGATTTACACCAACAAAAAAAGTCCAAAAATGAATCTTTCCTAGAACCTCTAAATACTGAACCCCTGTAATTTTCTCAAACCAAAAATAAATACCACCTAACATAGAAAAAACAGCACCCATAGATAAAACATAATGAAAATGTGCAACTACGTAGTAAGTATCATGTAAAGCAATATCTATACCAGAATTTGCTAAAACAACTCCTGTCACTCCACCAACAGTAAATAAGAAAATAAATCCTATTGCAAAAAGAGTTGGTGTACGTAAATCAATAGAACCCCCCCATAATGTAGCTAGCCAGCTGAAAATTTTTATACCAGTCGGAATAGCAATTATCATAGTAGCTGCTGTAAAATATGCTCGAGTATCAATATCTAAACCTACAGTATACATGTGGTGTGCCCAAACAATAAATCCAAGCACTCCTATAGAAAACATCGCATAAACCATTCCTAAGTAACCAAAAATAGGTTTTTTAGCAGCACTTACTATAATATGACTAATAATACCAAAACCAGGTAATATTAAAATATAAACTTCTGGGTGACCAAAAAACCAAAATAAATGTTGGTATAATACAGGATCTCCTCCCCCTGCAGGATCAAAAAAAGTTGTGTTAAAATTTCTATCTGTTAAAAGCATTGTAATAGCACCTGCTAAAACAGGTAAAGATAATAATAATAAAAAAGCTGTTATAAGAACAGACCATACAAATAAAGGTAAATTATGAAATGATAAACTCTTTACACGCATGTTAAAAATAGTACAAATAAAATTAATTGCACCTAATATAGAAGACGCTCCAGATAGGTGCAAACTAAAAATTGCTAAATCTACAGCTCCACCTGAATGAGCTGTACCATTTGAAAGTGGAGGGTAAACTGTCCAACCTGTACCTACACCTGCTTCAGATAATACAGAAGCAAATAATAATAATAATGAAGGAGGTAATAACCAAAAACTAATATTATTCATTCGAGGGAAAGCCATATCAGGAGCTCCAATCATCAAAGGAACGAACCAATTACCGAAACCTCCTATAAGTGTAGGCATAACCATAAAAAAAATCATAATAAAAGCATGGCCTGTTACAATTACATTATATAAATGATGATTAGACTCTAAAAATGCTCCATTTGGGTATGCTAAAGTTAGTCTAATATATAAAGATAATGCAGTACCTGCAACACCTGATATCGCACCAAAAATTAAATATAATGTTCCAATATCTTTGTGATTAGTTGAAAAAAGCCAACGAGCTGAAAATTTGTATAAAGGATTTGCTGCTGTTTGATTTAATGCCATTTTAAAAAATACTATCAT